AAGTACTGTTATTATACCGATGAAAGCTATTATATTCATTATGTAAGGTATGACTATGAAAAGAGGAATAAACCGAGCGACAAGAAAAATTCCCGCTGCTACCATCGTAGCAGCATGGATAAGAGCCGAAATGGGGGTAGGTCCCTCCATGGCATCAGGTAACCACACATGAAGGGGAAATTGAGCAGATTTAGCAACTGCACCAGAAAATAATAGGACGGCACATAAACTAACAAATAAAAAATGAACCTCATTATTAGAAATCAAATTATTGAATATTTTAAACAAATCACGAAATTCAAAACTACCTGTTGTCCAATAAAGACCTAAAATCCCTAATAATAAACCAAAATCCCCCACACGATTCGTTACAAATGCCTTTTGACAAGCATTCGAGGCAATAGGTCGTGTAAACCAAAAACCTATTAATAGATACGAACACATTCCAACCAATTCCCAAAAAATATAAATTTGTACCAAATTAGAACTAGTAACTAATCCCAACATTGAAGTATTGAAAAAAATCATATAAGCACAAAATCTCAAATATCCTTGATCATGAGACATATAATTGTCACTATAAATAAGAACCAAAACCCCAACAGTAGTAATTAATAATGACATAATAGAAGTAAGTGGATCAATCAAGTAGCCAAACTCTAAAGAAAAATCATTATTGATAGTCCAAGACCATACATATTGATAAATATAACTGTTACTTATTTGCTGAATAAACAAATAAAATGAAAAAAGCACCACTATACTTAAAAAAAAAACACCAATAAAAGACCATATACGGCGAAGTTTTTTTGTTGACGTTGGAAAAAGCAATAGTCCCCCTGCTAGTAACATAAGAACTGGAAGTGAAATAAAAGGTATGATCCACGAATATTGATATGTATATTCCATAAAAAAGGATTTTTTTACTATTTAAAAATTTATTATTTCTGATTCACGAACTTGTTTCTTTTTTCTTTTGAAAAGGGTCAGTTAATAACAAATTCAAATATGTAAAAGTTAAATAGAATTTTCTATTGTTAATTATTCTTAATTTTTTCAAATACTTCAAATATTTCCAATCAAAAACTTAGAATTGTTCCGATAATATACTCAAATTTAATTTTGAGTAAAAACTTCTATTTTTTTTGTTCTGATCATATAGAAAATGAAAAATTTTCATTATTTTTTTTACGCATTACAAAACTTTTTATTTATTGAACACGGTTTATAGAGGAAGGAAAAATAATTATACAAAAAAAGTGTATGAATTGTGCAAACCAAAAAAATCCGAACTATTTTTTTTTTGTTGGTTTATTTAAAATAATTAAGCAATTATCTTTTGAACTGAATGGGTTTTTTCCATTTTTTTTTTTATTATATATACGAATTCTTTGCCATAAATCAATTTCAAAAGGATTTACTAAAATATTCAATTTTATAAAAAAAAATATTCTTTACCAATAGAAAGGTTGAGTTTTTAAAATTTTCGATCTATTTTATCACATGTACATTCAATTCATATATAAATGGAAGACGGCGAAAATAGACAATGCCCGACCAGACCCCATTAGACTCTTTTCTTGTTGTATTCTTTTTTGCAATACTACTATAGTATTATTATATGTTTTGTCTTTCTTTTATGTTTGTCTCTCAAACTATATTTTATGGGATTTTCATAGAATCCTTAGATTATGAAAGGAATCGAATGAAAAGAACAAATATATAATATATAGTAGAGTAAATAAATAGTAACGAATCCTTTTTTTTTAAGCAAAACAAAATATGTCTTTCACATCCAAATATAGAAATGAATAACTTATTTTAATTTTTAAATGGCAGTTCCAAAAAAACGCACTTCTATATCAAAAAAACGAATTCGTAAAAATATTTGGAAAAGCAAAGGGTATTGCGCAGCGTTGAAAGCTTTTTCATTAGCAAAATCTCTTTCTAGAGGGAATTCAAAAAGTTTTTTTGTGCGACAAATCAAATAAATAAAGAAATAAACATTCTAATAATCTGAACCCTTTTAAATCAAAAAAGAGACTAGTTAAATGAAACATAATTCATTTTGAAATAATTATTATTTCTTAATGGGATCTATATTTAATTCTTTTTTTTTTCTTTAGGGTATGTAAACTAAAAAGAAGTTTGTTTACTAAATTCTAAAAAAAAAAAACGGATACTTTTTGAAAAATAAAAAACTGAACTTCAGAAATAAAGAATAAACAAGGTTTTACCTTTAATTTGAGTTTTAACATGTTTGTTCTTTCAGTTTTGAGATGGGGAAAATAAGAATCCCCATCGAACCCTAAACAAATTTTTTTTCTTCATTTTTATTTGCTTATATATTGTATAAATATACAAAATCTAGTAATAAATTCTTTATTCAAAATTCAAAATGAAGTAATTATGAAAATTATGAAATTAGTTGATAAAGTTGAAAACCTTTTTTTTTTAATTGTCTTAAACTATTATTTCTCAAAATTTTGATTACCGTATATAATATATCTCTACCCCTACTCCTTTTAACCAAAATTTTAAACTTTCTTTCTTCTTATCTTAATCTTTTTTTTTCTCTTCTTTAGGTTTAGGTGGATTTTTTCTATAAGCAATCCTATACAAATTTCAAGTGATAAAAAAAGAATTCTATGTGGAGACTAGAATATTAATCAAAATGTCTATAAATTTATAAAAGATTTATGGAATTATGATACAATGGAAATTCTGATATAAATAATAACTTGATTATTATATTAAAACACATTATTAGATATTTGTTAGATTATAGAATCTATTTCCCCAATACTGAACAATACCTAATTAATTAAGTTTTCTAAATCGTAATAGAAATTCTTCAGACAATAACAACTTTAACAATTAATACAAAGCTATACAAACATTTCGACCCATTACAAATACACAATTTTTTTTTACTTAAATTTGTTTATCCTGTTTTTGATTTTCTACAAAATATTACATTGAATTGATTCTTTCAATCTCGACGATTGAATCAAAATAAGTTATTATGAGTTCGGTAAAGCCGCTATGGTGAAATCGGTAGACACGCTGCTCTTAGGAAGCAGTGCTAGAGCATCTCGGTTCGAATCCGAGTAGCGGCATGCCTTTTTTTATTATAAATTCAAAATATTATAAAAGAATAAGGTATTATAAAAGAATAAGTACTATAATATAATGAATTCAGTTCCCGCTTTCTATTCTTATAATTGATAGACCCCCTTTTTTTTTTATGATATTTTCAACTGTAGAACATATATTAACTCATATATCCCTTTCAGTCGTTTCAATTGTAATTACAATTCTTTTGATAACCTTATTAGTTGATGAAATTGTAGGATTATATGCTTCCGCAGAAAAAGGAATGATAACTACTTTTTTTTTTATAACTGGATTATTAGTTAGTCGTTGGATTTATTTGAGACATTTACCATTAAGTGATTTATCTGAATCATTACTATTTCTTTCATGGAGTTTTTCCATTATTCATATGGTTACATATTTCAAAAAAACTAAAAACTATTTTAGTTTAAGTTCAATAACCATGCCAAGTACTATTTTTACCCAAGGTTTTTCTACTTCAATATTTTTAACTTACATGCATCAATCTGAAATATTAGTTCCGGCTCTTCAATCTCATTGGTTAATGATGCATGTAAGTATGATGGTATTGGGTTATGCATCTCTTTTATGTGGATCATTATTTTCATTAGCTCTTATAGTCATTACATTTCAAAAAGTCATAATAATTTTTGGTAAAAACGGTTATTTTTTAAATAAGTCATTTTCCTTAGGTGAGATCCAATACCTGAACGATGGAAACAATGTTTTAAAAAACACTTATTTATTTTATTGTAATAATTATTACAAGTCTCAATTGATTCATCAATTAGATCATTGGAGTTATCGTATTATTAGTATAGGGTTTCTATTTTTAAGCATAGGTATTCTTTCAGGAGCAGTATGGGCTAATGAGGCATGGGGATCATATTGGAATTGGGATCCAAAAGAAACGTGGGCATTTATTACTTGGACCATATTCGCAATTTATTTACATATCAGAACAAATAAAATTTGTGAAAGTATAAATTCTGCAATTGTAGCCTCTGTGGGTTTTCTTATAATTTGGATATGCTATTTTGGGGTCAATTTATTAGGGATAGGGCTACATAGTTATGGTTCATTTACATTAAACATCTAATTGAATTGAAGAAAGGACCTAACCAATCTAAACATAGAACAGTATATATATATAATAAAAATTCGTGTAAATCATGGAGAAAGCGAACCATTTGAATCACTACATTACTTGATTCAAATGGTTCTCAGAAAATCTAAATGTATATGGTTGCAAGTCCAATTCATTTTTTTTGTCACTTATTTTATACAACAAATTCCTTTTTAAATCATTATTATTGCAATATTTTATTGCTCGTTTATTTATTTATTTTTATGGAAAAAAAATTATCTATAAAAATAATTAGATAAAATAGCTTCAACTTTATCAACTGATAGTGATAAAACAAAATCTGGATAAATACCAATACCTATTATTGGTAAAAGGATAGAGATCGAAACAAACAACTCTCGCGGTCCTGAATCAAAAAAAGAAAAATTTTGAACATTAAAAAGTTTGTATCCATAGAACATCTGGCGTAACATGGATAATAAATAAATAGGAGTTAATATCATTCCAATTGCCATTACAAAAAGAATTAATATTTTTGTCATTAAAAGATATTTTTGGCTGGTAATAATTCCAAAAAAGACTATTATTTCTGCAACAAAACCACTCATTCCCGGTAATGCGAGGGAAGCCATCGATAAAATACTGAAAGTTGTAAATATTTTAGGAATTGGTATAGCCATTCCTCCCATATCGTCAAGATAAACAAGGCGTATTCTATCATAACCTGTTCCCGCTAAGAAAAAAAGCCCAGCACCTATAAATCCATGAGAAATTATTTGTAAAATGGATCCATTGAGTCCTGCATCGCTTATAGATCCAATTCCTATAATTATGAAACCCATATGAGATACGGAAGAATAAGCTATCCTTTTTTTTAAATTACGTTGACCAGGAGATGTTGAAGCTGCATAGATTATTTGAATTATCCCCACTATGATCAACCAGGGAGAAAATATAGAATGAGCGTAGGGTAATAATTCCATATTGATGCGCACTAATCCATATGCTCCCATTTTTAATAAGATTCCGGCTAGAAGCATACAAGTACTGTAATGTGCCTCTCCATGTGTGTCTGGTAACCATGTATGTAAGGGTATAATCGGCGATTTGACAGCAAAAACAATAAGAAATCCAATATAAAATATTATTTCCAGTGCGACAGGATACGATTGATTAGCTAATGTTTCAAAATTGAATGTTGGTTCGTTAGAACCATATAAACCAATACCCAAAACTCCCATTAACAAAAAAATGGAACTACCTGCAGTGTACAAAATAAATTTTGTAGCTGAATACAAACGTTTCTTTCCTCCCCACATCGATAGAAGTAAATAAACAGGAATTAATTCGAATTCCCACATGAGAAAAAAAAGTAAAAGATCTCGAGACGAAAATGATCCGATTTGACCGCTATACATAGTTAACATTAGGAAATGGAATAATCGAGAATTCCGCGTAACTGGCCAAGCCGCTAAAGTAGCTAAAGTGGTTATAAAGCCCGTCAGTAAAATAGGTCCTATAGAAAGGCCATCTATTCCCAATCTCCAGTAAAAATTCAAAAAATGGATCCATTTATAATCTTCTGTCAATTGAATTAATGGATCGTCAAATTCAAAATGATAACAAAATGTATAGGTTGTTATAAGGAGTTCTAAGAAGCATATACATATAGTATACCACCTAATGACCTTATTTCCTTTATGGGGTAGAAAGAAAAGTAGGGAACCAAAAAATATTGGCAAAACTACAACTATTGTTAACCAAGGAAAATAATTCGTAGTAAAAACAAGATACACTTGGACTAGAACAACTCGTGCTCGAAAATATATATATATTTTCGAGCACAAGTTGTTGTCAGTAAAAAAAAATCAAATGTATTCAAGTATGGTTTTCTTGCATGTATCAATAAGCTAGACCCATGCTTCGCGTTGTTTCATGCCATAAATAAACTCGAACACTCAAGAAATCCGTTGGACAAGCCGATTCACATCTCTTACAACCAACACAGTCTTCTGTTCTTGGAGCAGAAGCAATTTGCTTAGCTTTACATCCGTCCCAAGGTATCATTTCTAATACATCTGTGGGGCAAGCTCGGACACATTGAGTACACCCTATACATGTATCATAAATCTTTACTGAATGTGACATTGGATCTATCAATTTTTGAACATCATCAATTTTCAATCTAGTAATAAAGCTTTAAATGAATCATTATTTAGATACCAGATGAATCAATAATTTATTATAATTTATCTAATCAACCTAAACTTACTATGAGATTGAATCATGCTATAGGGCCAAGATACTTTAATTTCTTACGTTTTCGTCATTATTCTATTCTACGGCTAAAAAGAGAATTCAACTTGATGAATATCATCATTTATCTAATGAAGACTACTTATTTAACAAATTCGATTGATTAATACGAGTTGATTTTCTGTTACGATAAATTGAGGAAACAATAGCTGGTCCAATAGCTGCTTCAGCGGCTGCAATAGCTATACCAAAAATGCAGAAAATATTACCTTTTAATTGACGACTATCAAAAAAATCAGAAAATGTTACCAAATTTATATTAACTGCATTCAGGATCAGTTCAAGACACATAAGGGCTCTAACCATGTTTCGGCTTGTAATCAATCCATAGATACCAATACAAAATAAATAGGCACTTACAACAAGTACATGTTCTAGCATCATTGACCAACTCCTTATCAATTTCGATTAATTTCAATATAAGTAACTATTTTTAAAATTCAATTCGATTGACTAAAAAAAGTACAGAACAAGGGAAATCTATTGCTAATAGATCGAATAAAAAAAAGAATTTAGACAGAAACAATTTTCAAAAATATACTTAATTAAAGTGAAAGTAAAGAAAGGGTATGGGTGTGATAACCTAGAACAAAGTTTTATTTAGTATTTAGATTGCAGTTGCCAGTTTTAAAGATTAATTACTGGCGAGCCACGGCAATTGCACCTACCAAAGCAGCTAAAAGAATTATTGAAATGAGTTCAAATGGAAGAAAAAAATCTGTTGATAAATGAATTCCAATTTGTTGACTAGTACTTATCAAATCTTGCTCTAGAATCTGATTGGATCTTGTAGTCCAAATAATCCCATACCATGACGTATCTAGAATAGTATTCATTAGTGAAACAAAAATACTTGTACAAACCAGCAAAGTAACTCCACTTCCAACGGTCCAAAGATTAAAATCTTTGGAATATTCCGAACCCTTCATAAACATCACAGCAAATATGATTAAAACATTTATAGCGCCCACATAAATAAGGAGTTGCGCAGCAGCTACAAAATGGGAGTTTGCTAAAATATAAAAAAAAGATATACAAACAAGAACCAGTCCCAATGAAAAAGCAGCATAAATGGAATTGGTAAGTAATACGACACCCATACTTCCTAATATAAGACCTGATCCCAACAAGACTAAAAGAAAATCATGTATCGGTCCAGGCAAATCCATTATATGTACAATAATAAATAAATAGAAATATTTTTCATGAACTTATTGGCTCGACCAGGAAAAAAAAATTGTTGATCAATTCGTAATTGAATCTCAAAGGTTGTGAATTAATATATGTACTTTTATTGGATTCACTTCATTTTTTATATGAAAAGGAGTATTTCGAAATTCTGTATTTTGAAAAAATTGCAGGTATTTTTAATATATATATATTTTTTTTTCAATTATTAATAGATTTTCAATCCAAAAAAAGATGCAATTCTGATTAATTAAAAATTTGGATTTTTTGTTAGTGATTAAATAAACAACATGAAAGAAATCTCATTCCTTTAGATTAAAACAGAAATTTAGTAATTTCCTTAATCAAGGGATTTACTTATTTTTTATTGTAATTTCAGTAGAATTTGAAATTGTTCGAATTGTAGAATCGTCAACTACTGACATTGGTAAACGACCCAAAGCAATTTGATTATAATTCAATTCATGACGATCATAAGTAGAAAGTTCATATTCTTCTGTCATGGATAAACAATTTGTTGGACAATATTCAACGCAGTTACCACAAAATATACAGATTCCGAAATCAATACTGTAATTAAGCAATTGTTTCTTTCGAATATAAGTTTCCAATTTCCAATCAACAACGGGTAGATCTATAGGACATACACGAACACATACTTCACAAGAAATACATTTATCAAATTCAAAATGGATTCGACCGCGGAAACGCTCGGATGTTATTAATTTTTCGTAAGGATATTGAATAGTTACAGGCAAACGATTTGCATGGGATAAAGTAATCATGAAACTTTGACCAATGTATCTTGCAGCTCGTACTGTTTGTTGACCATAATTCATGAACCCAGTTATCATAGGGAACATATTGTAATATCTATGAATAATTTGATGTTTGTTTCTTTCTCTTGGTTGAGATAAGTCATGAATATAAAACATTGTATTCCTTTATAGTGAAAAGAGTTCGAAAGAAGTTGTTAATAATAAATTACCGAGAGAAATAGGTAAAAGAAATTTCCATCCAAGATTTAATAATTGATCCATTCTTAGTCTGGGTAAAGTCCACCTTGTTGTGATAGAAATAAACAAGAACAGATAAGTTTTAACTAATGTAATAAAGATACCAATTGTCATTACAAAGAGTCCACCTACTTTATTTATTTCAAAAAGTGAAGAATTGAATATGTAAGGAATAGATATATCCCAACCGCCTAAATAAAGAACTGTTACTAATAATGAAGAAACTAATAGATTTAGATAGGAAGCAACGTAAAATAAACCAAATTTTATACCCGAATATTCCGTTTGATAACCCGCTACTAATTCTTCCTCTGCTTCTGGTAAATCAAAAGGCAATCTTTCACATTCTGCTAAGGAAGAAATTAAAAAAATCATAAAACCTATAGGTTGACGCCACAAATTCCACCCCCAAAAACCATATTTTGATTGAGCTTCGACGATATCAACTGTACTTGAACTGTTAGATAATTATAGTCGCCAATAACATTACTGCTCTCGTCGCTATTACAGAACCGTACGTGAGATTTTCACCTCATACGGCTCCTCAAAAAATAGAAATAAATTTAAGGAGTTAGTCGATATTGTTTATTTTGATATATATGTTTTGTCGGATAATATAGTATCAAAATCTATCTATCGTGTATTCCAAAATTAAATCAATGGAATTCCGTCTGTTTTAGTTTTATTTGAATAAAAAGAAAATAATAAATAAAAAAAAGAACTTCTGAATTGATCTCATCCTCTTTAAAAATTTCAATTTTTCTTCGTTGAGTAATAACTTAATTCTTAACTAAAATACTTTTTTTAGAAATACAAATAATCCAGCGGTTTTAATTACGAGAATGAAATAACCATTTCATCAGTTCGTCAATAAAGAAAAAAAAAAAAAGATATCTTTTTTTGTACTTGTATTCTTTCTATTTTTTTTTTTTTTTTTGTTCCTATTCTTGTTTCTGCGAAAAAAGGGGGGCTTATGAAATAAGGGATTATTTCGTTTTGGATAGTCATTTAGTTAATGGGTAGATAGAAGCATATTCTGGATCGGAATCGTGGGGAGTACTGCCTAATCATTTCTACGAATTTTAAGCCCCAATTTGTATTCTTTTTTTATTATCCATTTTCAAAAAATGTTTACCTTCTCTTATTTTGGATAATTTTGAAAATCTCTATTACTAATCCTTTGCATATTTTGGTGTTTCTAACCATCCACTCATTTTTGTTCAATCGCGCGTATTATGGTAATAGATGTATACTAGTACATACAAATAATAGTGAAAATTAACTCGGGTTGATCTTTTTCTTTTGAGTCCGCTTCAAGATGGGTTAATTAATTAACCCATCTTGGGATAAAAGTTCTCTTTTTATTATGTTTATTTCCGCTTAACTCTTATACCTAGAAAATGAGACTCAATTTTTTTACTGCGAATTCTTTTTTCTATAAGCTGTTTTATTTCACTCATATAACTATCTAATTTAGTTCTTTAGTTCATTAATCTAAATAATGAATAGAAAACTATTTAATTCATTTGAACTCTTAAACAAAAAGGAAAAGTTTATGTCTTAACGACTCGCACGTAGAGATATTGATAATACACATAGAGCTAATGGTATTTCATAACTAATTGATTGAGCAGCAGCTCGTAGACCACCTAAAAAAGAATATTTATTATTTGAACCATATCCTGAGACAAGAAGTCCAATAGGAGCAATACTTGAAATGGCAATCCATAAAAAAACACCAATATTGAGATCGGCTAAAACAAGGCGATAACCAAAAGGAATTACTGAATAACTTAGTAGAATTGATATAACTGCTATGGATGGTCCGATACTGAATAAATGAGTATCCCCTCTAGATGGAAGAATATTTTCTTTTAAAAGCAATTTTGTACCATCTGCTAAAGCTTGAAGAACTCCCAACGGGCCCGCATATTCAGGTCCAATACGTTGTTGTATCCCTGCGGATATTTCTCTTTCTAACCATACAATTACTAGTACACCTATTGTGATTCCAAATATAGGAGTAAAAATAGGGACAAGCACCCATATAATTTCATAGACCTCTTTTAAGGATTCCAATCTTGAAAAATAATTGATATCTTGTACATTTGTTGTATTAATTATCATTTTAACGGTCAACTTCTCCCATAATGATATCTATGCTACCTAGTATTGTCATAATATCGGCCAATTTCATTTTTTTAACTAACTGAGGAAGAATTTGCAAATTGATAAAACCTGGTGGTCGAATTTTCCATCTCCAAGGAAAACTACCCTGATCCCCTATCAGAAAAATGCCCAATTCCCCTTTTGGGGCTTCGACTCTCACATAAAGTTCTTGTTTTGGCAACTCAAAAGTAGGCGAAGGTTTTTTACTAATGAATCTATATTCAAAATCATTCCATTCCGGATACCTTTCTCTATCAAAACATCGGCTTTCTAAATTTTCATAAGGCCCCCCTGGAATTTTTTCCAAAGCCTGTTGAATAATTTTTATGGATTCCATCATTTCGCCAAGTCTAACTAAATAACGAGCTAATGAATCTCCTTCTTTTTGCCATTGAACTTCCCAATCAAATTCGTCATAACACTCATAATGATCAACTTTACGAAGATCCCATTGTATTCCTGAAGCTCGCAGCATTGGTCCTGATAAACCCCAATTTATTACTTCTTCTCCACCAATAATGCCTACGCCCTCAACTCGTTCTAAAAAAATAGGATTTTTTGTAATAAGTTTTTGATATTCAGCAACTTCTGTCAAAAAATAATCGCAGAAATCTAAACATTTATCTATCCAGCCATGAGGTAGATCAGCTGTGACCCCCCCGATACGAAAAAAATTATGCATCATTCTCATTCCGGTGGCAGCTTCGAATAGATCATAGACAAATTCTCTTTCTCTGAAAATATAGAAGAAAGGAGTCTGTGCGCCAATATCGGCCATAAAAGGGCCAAGCCATAAGAGATGAGAAGCTATACGACTTAACTCCAACATAATAACTCTGATATAGCTGGCTCTTTTAGGTACTTGAATATTGACCAACTGTTCTGGTCCATTTATGGTTATTGCTTCTGTGAACATAGTAGCTAAATAATCCCAACGTGTTACATAAGGTAGATATTGTATAATTGTTCGGTTTTCCGCAATTTTTTCCATTCCTCTATGTAAATAACCCAATATTGGTTCACAGTCAATAACGTCTTCACCGTCTAAAGTCACGATGAGTCGAAGAACACCGTGCATTGATGGGTGGTGGGGACCCATATTGACTAGCATAAGGTCTTTTCTTCTAGCTGATCCAGTCATAAGTTTTTCCTCGATTCATTTTTCCATGAATTGCCGAAAACACAAATAAGTTGATTCAAACGGAATATCTAACAAAATGCAACATCTAATAAATCAAATAATTCAAAATTACTTTTTAAATTACCGAGTTTTTGATTCCCGAATATCCAATTGCTTAATTAATTCTTTATAATGTATTCTATTTTTCTTTGACAAATAACACAGTAACCCTTGGCGTTTTCCCAGAATTTTACGTAGACCCCTTTGAGATAAATAGTCTTTTTTGTGCAATTCCAAATGTGAAGTAAGTCTTCGTATCTTATTCGTGAAACTTAATACTTGAAATTCAACAGACCCCCTTTTTTTTTCTTCTTTCGAAATAACAGGGATCAATGTGTTTTTTATCATAAAACAAAATTCCTTATAGTTTTAGATATTATATATATATATATTTTTTTATTGATGAGTAATAATATACAATTAGCATTGTCACTGATTTAAATTTTGTTTTGTAGTTCACCAAATTTCTATTTTTATTTTTGAAATAAAATACATTATAAATCAATACTCAATCCCTTTTTAAAAACGGAATTAGGATATAAATTAAGATATAAAAAGGATGGTATATTTTTACACACACACAAAATAGTTAGACTAAAAAGAAAAATTTCAATAATAAAATTTTATTGATTAATTTTTATATTTACATTGAATTAAAGTCATATTCTGTATCAAAACGTAAGATAACGCGGATGATTTTTGTTTTTTCTTCATATACTAAATATAGTACACATATTGTCAAAATCGCCCATTAATTAAATTAATGAATTTGCTATTGTAGATACATATATATTCGTACCATACTAAAATGACTGCCATTATTTGTATCAAACCAATAACGATTCATACAAGCGAAATCTTCTAATCGATAATTGGGCCAAAGAAAGAGTTTTAATTTAATTAGATTATTATTATATCTATCAAGATGTTTATTTTTATCTAAAACGTGAACACTCTTTTTCGCTCTATTTGGATTATAAAATGCTTTATTTCTATGGAAATTTTTTCGGTTCTTAGAATTGAAACAACTTAGAATTCTAAACTCTCTACAAACTCTAGGGGATAAAATATTTTCAGGAACGAGGAAATCCTCATTTTTTTTATATCCATTTTCAGTCCTTTTTTGATGTATTGCAATGGGTTCATCAAAACTATTCTTATCCTCATAGCTTTTTTCTTGGTTTCTTTGAAATTGATTCTTATGAACTAATGAAATACCTATAGTTTGATACATAATAAATTGTTCATCCTTTTTTACCGATAGACGAACTGGTTGGATAGTCAATATTCCCTTTTTGATCAATTTTGTAAGAGTTAAATCCTTCTGAATTATAAGGATATCCAGACGAATTTCTCCCCTCTGAAGAGAGGATAGCGCTATTTCTCTTGGGTTTTTTAATCTAAGCAGGAGACAATATACGTTTATATTATTGATCATTCTTTGATTTACGGCATTATTCCATTTTAATTGAAAACACAAATATCTTTTTAGTAAGAAATCAAGTTCTACTTCCGTATTGTTCTTGTAGTGGTTTTTATTTCTACGGTTTTTCAGATCTAATTCTGCATACTCTTCTTGAACATATTTTTCTTGGTTTGACATAATTGATTCAAGACCCTCTTGGGCCATGAATTCTTTTTCCACTTGGTTTTTTTTTATTTCAAATTCAAGAGTTTGTTCATTTGATGATATAAAAATATATATATTTTTTTTTTCAATGAGATTTTTACTAAAAATCTCATTTACATTCCAATTATAAAAAAATAATTTAATTGGTATGATCCACGGGTTAATCCTATATGCATTATAAAGTTTTACAATTTCCGGGAAGAACCAAAGTTCAAAATTCGATATGGAATAACTTAGTATTTCTTCATTCATTCCCATCCAATCAAAAAAAGCGTTCTTATCAATTTTATCAATTATTTTATAATTATAAACCCCAAGTTTAGTATTTTTATTACTGTTGGTATCCGCCTCAATATTGATCCAGGACGATATTGAGGCCTTTTTTTTAAGACCAAAATGTACAATTTCACAATCAAAAAATTTTCTATCCGAATTTGGATTAATAGATATAATATTATCTTCTACTAGATAATTATTGATAGGGATACATTCTAGCATATCAAATAATTTTTTTTTATCGTTATTGTAAATAGAATCCGTTTTTTTCTTATTATTTACTTGTACTGGTAATCCATAACTATATGCATCTTTTTTATCTTCGTAATTAATAGATTTATATGATAAGAGATCATATATATAGTCTTTTTGAAAATTTTCTTTTTGATTGGGTAATACGTAGTCTGTTTCAAAATAATTTTTTTTCTTATAGTGAATTAAGCTATTTTTTTCATAGGAATCGCATTTTGTTAAAGACGTATTTTTGAACATACGACCTTGATTGACTCTATTTTTAAATTTGTTAGGTATTAATCTGGCCCATTTAATTGGATATAAATCGTATTCATAATAACCTTCTAAAGGGTTTTTCCATTGATTCATTCCCGGATTTTTTAAATTCTTTTGTTTAAACTCGGAATGAAATATTCTTTGTACTTCAACAAAATAATTTTTTATTTCATTCTTAAGAAAAAAAGATGTTCCGTGATATTGAAAGATGGATCTTAACTTAAATAAGTTAATAACTTCGGTTTGTGATATTTTGTAAAATACATATGCTTGAGACAAGTATGATAAATCAAAAAAAAGATTTTTATTATTAATTTTATTATTAATATAAAAAACTGATTTTTTTATAGTTTCAATAAAGTGAGTTATATTTTGATTTGTTTTATCAATTATTTGTTGATTTTCTTCATTATTGGAAATGTATTTTTTTATTTTTTTTTTGTTTATTGATTCAATCAAAAGTTGTGCATTAATTCTGGGGATATTAATCATTTCTAAAAAGATATATATCTTTTCATTCAAAACTTTGATAAACTCGTGGAATTTACGAATTAATTCACTATTTCTTTTTTTTAAAATTTTCCATTTTATGTTGCCTGATTGTAATCTTTTATGATCAGAACTAATTTTATTAGGACTAATATTTTTCTTTGAAGTTCTAAACTCTTTTTTTTTTTCTTTTATAATAGTTTCTGTTTTATTTATTAATGTGTTTGTTATATCAATCAGATCTTTCATTTTTTGTTCTCTAAATGAATCCTTTGTCCAATCAGGAGATCCAAGAGGAATAGACAATTCATCAATTATTTCATTACTAATTCTCAATTTTTTTTCTTTTTTAGCTTCATTCGACAGGTATATTGGTATTTCTCTATTTATTAGTTTTTTATTTAAATTAGTTATTTTGGAGAATTCTTTTAGTAGTTCTTTTAGAAAAAGCGAGTTTGTTCTTTCTTTAAAAAATTTTAAAATTTTAAAACGCTTCTTTTTCCAGTTTTTCATTTTTTTTTTAAGTTCTTGAAAAATGGGTTCAAAAAAAAAAAGTCGTTTTCGGGGAGAACTAAAAGGTAATTCAACTTCCATTCCCAAAACTGTTAAAAAACAAAATTTTGTTTGTTGTCGTTCTTCTTTTTTTTTCGTTGAATTTTTTTTAGGAGATTCTAGCTTAGATCGGTGCCACGGTTTAAGACGAAAAGGAAATAGGATCTTTATCTGAATACCCTCTGTTAACCAGTTTTTCGGAAAGTCTTTTTCGGATACTGGAACACCACTATAGGTACATTTAATATGCATTTCTTTATTCCAATCTTTGAAATCCTCGGACCATTCGGGAAATTCAAATAATAATATACGGATAAGATTTTTTGTTATTATCAATGAAGGTATCACAATATATTTTCGAATAATTGATTGAGTTATTAAAAAAGAACTTCTTATTACTTGAGCAAACAGAATACTATCCCAGCTTTCTGCTACTTCTATACGTGTTTTTTCATTTCTTTTTCTACTTTCCCTTTTTTGTCTTATGTTCTCTTCTTTTTTTTCATTTTCGCGCGTATTTTCCTTTGTATAATTTAATATTTTGAATTCGTTCTTTTTCCGTATCCTTTTTTTAAAAAAAATTTGCATCAGGTTAAGGAAATCAAAAGAAAAAAAAAAAGGTTTCCCTATTCTGTCAAAAAAAAGGGGTGAATGTACGTTTCCTTGAAAAAGCTTCAAAACAAGAGTTTTACGTCTTTGAGGGCGCATAGAGCCTTTGATTATGTCTCGATCAAAATCTGATTCTTGTGAATAATCTAGCAAAGCTACTTCATCTACTTGATCATAATCAGGGTTATCCGTCTTTTTCGTATTAATATAACTATTTCCATTTGGTAGGTTATCATTAAAAAGTATTACACGTTTGGCTTCTCTTGAAAGAATATCATAACCCTCCACTAGACTTTCTTCATATTCTTCGTCTTGTTGTTCTAAATTGTCAATTAATTTATATGAGTCTCGAGGAACTTTTTTACAAATTTCTTTTGATAACAACTTTTTATTAACTAACTGGATTTGATCTTCTTTTTTAGAATAATTATTATTAAGAATTATATTATGGATTTCATTTATCCAAATTTTTGCTCTATCATTTTTTCTCAATGTTCCATTTATCATTGAGAGTGGAAAAATAATTTTTATTTTTCCTCTAGAGTATCCGTTTAAAAAAGGATCATATATTTTTGGTAAATAGTTTTTTTTTGTTTTATCATTACAGAATCGAATCTTTTTTTCAAGTATATCTTCAATAATTTTTCCTTTATCTAGCATTTGAGCTCTATTTATCAATTTTTTATTTAAATTGTTTCTTTTGTGTTCATTGATAGAACTCAAAGAATAATGATTATACAATTGATCAGAAGAGAGTTTTTGTATTGTGAACAAAGATATCTTTCTTTGTATCATTTCCATAAAAATAGAAACACTAGGTGGATATGTAAAAGATATTCTTTCTTTTCCGTCACTTTTACATGTATAAAAAAAATATTGTGACATTTCATTTCTTACCGCATTTTCCAAATGATCATTTTTTATATATCGCAATGGACGATTCCATCGTTTATAGTCGAAAAGAATAGTCACAAGAGGTTTTTCAAACCAGAAGATATTTTTTTTTTCTTTTTGATCTATTTCGAACTTAGAATTTTCTTGATTCCCATCCGGAGGATAAGAAGTTTCATAAACAGGTCTTTTTTTATTTTTATATCGTGTCCTTTTAAAGTGTAATTCATCCTTTGTTTTTTCCTTTGCATTCACTCGGATCTCTTCCCTTTCATCGATTTTGTCCGGATCCTCCTTTTCTTCCGAAAAAAGAGAAGGAGAAGTATCTTCTTCGGTGGATCCCTCTTGTTCCTGTTTAGTCACCTTCGTTTCGGAAGTAGTTTCGATTTCTACATCTGTTTCTTCCGTTTCTTTCAGTTTATTAGTAAGAATGGGTGACGGTATTCTTCCTAAATAGGAGACACAGGTAA